CTACTACAATTTGGTTGAGAGAGCTTTCAATATTATAATCTAGAATGGGATGCTATAATTTGGTTGGGGTGCTTTCAATATTATAATACAATGTGGTATACTATAATTTAGCTGGGGGGGGGGCTTTCAATACTATAATATAAGCACCCCTTCAACATTTTAGTCTTTGTTGGGGAGGGGTCTAATATATACTTGCTTATTGTGCTATATTTTAGCATAAAGGTATCTCTGTATCATTGAAGTTTCTAAGGTTTTTCCTGTTTCCGGGGGGTTTTCAGGTGTGACATAAACTTTAGGAGTGGGGGGGGTGGGGGGGTTTCCCTAATAAAGCTCGGAGCCTCGCAAGTCTGAGAAAAGGGTGTCTTGAAATTCTAGGAGGAAAAATCGTAATATATGCTCTTGATATCAGTTATGTTATTCTTCAAGTAATATCACTTATAATGCATAACATTTCCTTTTTGAGATCAGAGAAAATGTCCAGCCTTTAAACTTGATTGCCTTATCTTTGCACTGTGAAATGCTAATGAAGAGGAAAAAAAAAAGAAGAACCCCAAACCCTCTGGAAAGAATGCTCGGCATGTTGGGTTACGAGGAGTATGTAGTAAAGCATCAACTTATGCAAGCGTCAATAGATGAATGGGGAATTATCAAGTAATGGCCCTGAAATAGGAACCAAATGCCAGGAATAATTCATATCGTGACACCCCCACAATTTTTGTCCCTCACCTTCAATAAGAGTTAGCATTAAGGAATCAACTGATGGTCGGTTCTTACTACATAGGAAATTTATAAGACCTACTAGATGTTGAGTCCTGGTATATCTTTGTGATTTAGATGCCATGGTGAATAAATTAAGTTTTCTTCCATTACATATTTGTTGGAATTGTTTTGGAATAAACTTGTTGATTGTATTATGTTTTTCTTAATTTAATAATCCTCTTCATATTGTCTAATATGTAAGATATGTGTAATTAAGCAATTCATGTATTTAAACCCTTACATAAGAATAGCATTTATATAAATTTATGGGGTTAATACATATATGTATATTGTGACAAAGAGTAGTTTAATTTAAAATTCTAGCTTTGGGAGCTATAGATAGGAGTTAAAATCTTCTCTCTTTGAGTGTTTGTGGCTGAGCTCGGTAAAGTGGTTTTAGTAATAGGAAGGATTTTAACCTTCGACTTCCGGATTACAAGGCCGGTGCTCTAAAGCTGAGCTACTAGTACATCATCATAGGAGGACTTTATTCTCAAGTCAACTTGTTGCTGGTATAAGGATTAAGAATAGTGAGAAGTACAGTACGGATGCGACTTGCCCAATAATAATGTAAGGGTCTTCTACTGGCATGCCTCCGATTCAGGTGAGGATAATAACGTCCGCGACAAGGACTCAAAAGAGAAACTGGGTAAAGGGGCGGAATGTTAGGCTTCGGTGTTTAGATGTGTGAAGGATGGGAACAACCAATAAAACAAGAATTGAGCATAGGAGTGCGAGAACTCCCCCTAGTTTGTTGGGAATTGACCGTAGGATGGCATATGCAAAGAGGAAGTATCATTCAGGTTTGATGTGTGGCGGGGTCACTAGTGGATTTGCAGGAATAAAGTTGTCTGGGTCGCCTAGAAGGTTGGGTGCAAATAATGCTAGAGATGCCAATGCAGTTAGAAGTAGAGCGAACCCTAGAAGATCTTTGTAGGAGAAGTAAGGGTGGAAAGAGATTTTGTCTGCGTCTGAATTTAGTCCGAGAGGGTTATTTGAGCCAGTTTCGTGGAGGAAAATAAGATGGACTATCGACATTGCTAGGATAATGAAGGGGAGGAGGAAATGGAAGGCAAAGAATCGTGTGAGGGTGGCATTATCTACTGAGAAGCCTCCTCAAATTCATTGGACTAGGGCGTCTCCGACATAAGGGACGGCAGAGAGGAGGTTTGTAATTACGGTAGCACCTCAGAAAGATATTTGACCTCAAGGGAGGACATAGCCCACAAATGCGGTTATCATTACTAGAAGAAGTAAAACAACTCCTACGTTTCATGTTTCTTTATAGAGGTAAGAGCCGTAATAGAGGCCTCGTCCAATGTGTAAGTAGAGGCAGATGAAGAAGAAGGATGCGCCGTTGGCGTGCATATTTCGGATTAGTCAGCCGTAGTTTACATCTCGGCAAATGTGGGCCACGGAGGAGAAGGCGGATGCGGTGTCAGGCGTATAGTGCATGGCAAGGAAGAGGCCTGTAACAATTTGGGCGATAAGGCATAGTCCAAGTAAAGAGCCGAAGTTTCATCATGCAGAAATGTTTGCTGGGGTGGGGAGGTCGACTAGCGCGTCGTTTGCGATTTTAAGAAGGGGGTGAGTTTTTCGTGTGTTGGCCATCAGTGTTCTTGTAGTTGAATGACAACGGTGGTTTTTCAATCCATTAGTCCTAGTTAAAGTCTTGGTAAGAATTATGACACTTATAATAGTTGTATTTTTAGTTGGGTTAGTATTTGGGTTAGCAGCGGTTGCCTCTAATCCATCCCCATACTTTGCTGCATTGGGGCTGGTAGTTGTAGCTGGTATGGGGTGTGGTATTTTAGTGGGGTGTGGGGGATCCTTTTTATCTTTAGTATTAGTTTTAATTTACTTGGGGGGAATACTAGTTGTGTTTGCTTATTCTGCAGCTCTTGCTGCAGAGCCGTACCCTGAGAGTTGAGGGAGCTGACCCGTACTGGTAATGCTTTTGGGCTATATGGTAGGGGTACTTTTCATCGTCCCTTTATTCAGTGGAGGTTGGTATTGAGGGGCCTGGTTTACAGGGGAGGAGTTGAGTGAAATGGCAGCTATTCGAGGGGATGTGGGAGGGGTGGCTTTGCTGTATTCAATAGGGGGCGGAGTTTTGATTGTTGGGGGGTGAGTTTTGCTGTTGACCTTGTTTGTGGTGTTAGAATTAACACGGGGTCTAAATCGAGGGGCTCTTCGGGCTGTTTAGTAGAAGAAATATATGAGACAGGGCGGGGTGATGATGAGGGTTAGGAGGAAGATTATGAGGTATGTTTTAATTAAGCCTCGTTGGATATTGCTGGTGTGAGTAGCTAGGGAGTTATTAATGGAGACTAGGGATTTAGGGCCCACATTTTCTAGTCAGGTTTGATCAATAGTTTGGGTGGCGATAGTCTGGCCCAATAAAAGGTTGATTTTGGGGGGGAGGCGATGAATGATGGAGGGGTAAAAGCCAAGCATGTTAGAAAAGTGGTGTGCGCGGAGATAAGGGGTGGTTTTATGTTGCTTTGAAGTTAGGGATGCTAGATCTAGTGCAATTACTAGTCCTAGAATTGTCACAAGAAGTGCAGCTAGTTTTAGTAGCGGGGGCATAGATATAACGGGTGTTTTAAAAGGGGTAATGTTAGAGGTGATTAGGAGACCTGCAATGATGCTGCCTCAGGCTAGTCGTTTAAGGGGGTTAGTTACAGCGGAGTTGTTCTCATTAATGGGGGAAAAAGCGTTAAATCGGGGGTAACCGAGGGAGACGAAGAAAATAACGCGGAGGCTGTAAATAGCTGTGAAGGAGGTGGCTAAGAGGGTCAGGACAAGGGCTCAGGCGTTTAAATGGGAGGTGTTTAATGCTTCAATAATGGCGTCTTTAGAGAAAAAGCCTGCTAGGAAGGGCGTGCCCGTGAGAGCAAGGCTGCCAATGATTAAACATGATGATGTAATGGGGGTTAGGCGATGTATGCCTCCTATTTTCCGGATGTCTTGCTCGTCGTTTAAGCTGTGGATGATTGATCCTGAGCAGATGAAAAGTATTGCTTTGAAGAAAGCATGAGTACAGATGTGGAGGAAGGCGAGTTGAGGTTGATTGAGACCGATTGTGACTATTATTAGGCCGAGCTGACTGGATGTGGAGAAAGCAACAATTTTCTTGATGTCATTTTGGGTTAAGGCGCAGGTTGCAGTGAATAGGGTAGTTAAAGCTCCCAGACATAGACATAAAGTCAAGACAGCCTGGCTTTGTTCTAATAGGGGGCTCATTCGAATAAGTAGGAAGATGCCTGCAACAACTATAGTGCTGGAGTGGAGTAGGGCAGAGACCGGTGTGGGGCCTTCTATGGCAGATGGAAGTCAGGGGTGGAGTCCAAATTGTGCTGACTTGCCGGTGGCGGCAAGGACTAGGCCTATAAGAGGGTAGGTGAGGTCAAAGTCTTTGGCAACTGTAAAAATTTGTTGTATTTCTCATGAGTTAAGGGTTGTTGCGATTCATGCTATTGAGAGAATTAAGCCGATGTCTCCGACCCGGTTGTAGACTACCGCCTGCAGGGCTGCTGTATTTGCATCTGCTCGGCCATGTCATCAGCCAATGAGGAGGAAGGATATAATGCCCACGCCTTCTCAGCCAATAAAAAATTGGAATAGATTGTTTGCTGTGACTAGGACAATTATAGCGATTAAAAACACTAAAAGGTACTTGAAAAAACGATTTATGTAGGGGTCTGTATGTATATATCAAGAGGCAAACTCTAGGATTGCCCAGGTTACGTATAACGCAACAGGGGTGAAGATGATGGAGTAAAGGTCAAATTTGAGGCTAATGCTAATGTCAAAAGATAGTGTGTTTATTCAGCTTCAGTTAGTTGAGATTACTTCTGCTCCCTCATGGAGGAAAAGAAAGAGGGGCAGAAGACTGATGAAGAAAGCTAGTTTTACTGCTGTTTTTACTTTTAGCAGGGCTCAGTCATGGCTTTGAGTCGGCGAGACCAAGGGTGTGAGGAGGGGGTAGGCTAGGAGCAAGAAGGTGGTGACTAGGCTGGATGCTATAATAAGGGAGGTGGAAAACATGGCAGCTGTTACTTGGATTTGCACCAAGAGTTTTTGGTTCCTAAGACCAACGGATGAACTGTTATCCTTTAATAGCTGCGAGTGAGCCTTGGGGTTTAACCAAGGTCGCGAAAATTAGCAGTCTTCGTTGCTGCGAGCCTCTCTCGGGTGGATAAGGGGGGTTTAACCTCTGTCTCTAGAATCACAATCTAGTGTTTTTGTTAAACTATATCTACAAGCTGTTCAACCTCAGATTAGCTCGGGTTTGAGCATGAGGAGGAGAAGAGGGAGGAGGTGTAGGGTTATAAGCAGATGCTCTCGGGTGTGTGAGGGGTCTAGGGCGATGATGTGTTGAGGGAGGGGGCCTCGTTGTGTTATTAGAAATATGTATAGTGAGTAGGCTGCTGTAATCAGAGTGCCAGCCCCTGTAAGAACAAGGGTCCAGCAGGATCAGTTGAATAGGGAGGTAATAATTATTAGTTCTCCTATTAAATTAGGGAGAGGGGGGAGAGCAAGATTTGCGAGGCTTGCAATAAACCATCACGAGGTTGTTAGTGGGAGGGCCATTTGAAGTCCTCGTGCGAGAAGTATTGTACGACTGTGGGTGCGTTCATAGTTGGTGTTGGCAAGGCAGAATAGTGCAGAAGAGGTAAGGCCGTGTGCAATTATAAGGATAAGGGCGCCTGAGAACCCTCAGGGTGTTTGGATGAGGATGCCTGCTGCGACAAGTCCTATGTGGCTGACGGAGGAGTAGGCGATTAGGGATTTTAGATCTGTTTGACGAAGACAGATCGAGCCAGTTATGATAACGCCTCATAGTGCAAAGACAATAAAGGGGTAGCTTAGTTCTTTAGTTAGGGGCTCTAGTACAATTATGATTCGCATCATACCATAGCCACCTAGTTTTAACAAGACAGCGGCAAGAACCATAGAGCCTGCAATGGGTGCCTCGACGTGAGCTTTGGGGAGTCATAGATGGGCGCCATATAGGGGTATTTTAACTAGAAATGCGATTAAGCAGCTTGCTCATCATAGTTTGTCTGCGTACGTGGAGAGGGCGATGGCGGGGTTAAATTGTAGGGTTAGAAGTGAGAGGGTCCCTGTGCTATTTTGAAGGAGGAGGAGGGCTACTAATAATGGGAGGGACCCTGCTAGGGTGTAGAATAAGAAATAAGTGCCAGCGTTAAGGCGCTCTGCTTGATTGCCTCAACGTGTGATGATGATAAGGGTAGGAATAAGGGTGGCTTCAAATATGACGTAAAATATGATTATTTCGGTAGCACCGAAGGCTAGAATTAGGAAAATTTGAAGGGAGGTTAGGAGGGTAATATATATTCGTTGGCGATTTTCGGGCTCAGGGGAGATATGGTTTTGGCTTGCAAGAATTATTAGGGGGAGGAGTCAGCAGGTGAGGACTAGTAAAGGGGTTGAGAGGGAGTCTGTGGCCATGTGAAGTCCCAGAAAGGATCAGCCAGTTTCTATTGGATTACTTAGTCAGCTTAAGCTAATTAGCGCAATAACTAGACTATAGGCGAGGGCTGTAGATCAGAGTTGTTTAATGGGGACTGCTCAGGCAGTTAGGGCCAGTGTAATAGTGGGAATGAGGATTTTTAGCATTGTAGTAAATTAAGGTTTTTTAGGCGGTCTGTCCCGTGGGTACGAGCAGTTGCAACTAATAGTGCTAGGCCTGCGCTTGCTTCACAGGCTGAAAAGGCTAGAAGAATCATTGGTGTGATTGAGAAGCTCATAGAGCTAAGTTGTAGGGCTCACACGGAGAGGGCAATAAAGAGGGACAATATTATACCCTCTAAGCATAGAAGGGCGGAAAGAAGGTGGGCCCGATTGAGTGCTAGGCCTGCTAGGCCTAAGAGGAAGGCTGATGAGAAGGCAAAGTGGATAGGAGTCATCAGGCAATTATGGAATTTAACCATAAGCTTTTGAGCCGAAATCAAATATTTTTCTTAAACTAACTGCCTATTCAGCTCATTCTAGTCCGCCTTGCATTCATTCATAAATCAGGCCAAGGGTTAGGAGGATAAGAATAGTGGATGCTCATGTGAATGTTGTTAGAGGGGAGGGGAGCTGGTCTCCCCAGGGAAGTGGAAGTAAGAGGGCAATTTCTAGGTCAAAGAGGAGGAACAGAATAGCGACGAGAAAAAATCGAAGGGAGAAGGGCAGACGAGCTGAACCTACGGGGTCAAACCCGCACTCGTACGGAGAGAGTTTCTCATAGTCCGGGTTCATCTGCGGTAGCCAGAAGGAGACAATAGCTAGGATAATAGAGAGTATGGCAGAGATGAATAATATGGATGTAATCAGATTCATTATCTTTCCTTGGATTTTAACCAAGACCGGGTGATTGGAAGTCACTTGTACTAGCTTTGAATACTAGAAAGATAAGATCCTCATCAGTAGATGGAGATATATAAGAAGAGTCAGACGACATCTACAAAATGTCAGTATCAAGCGGCTGCTTCGAAACCAAAGTGGTGGTCAGATGTAAAGTGGTATTGTACCTGTCGTAATAGGCAGACAGCCAAGAAAGTTGAGCCAATAATTACATGTAGTCCATGAAAGCCTGTGGCTACAAAGAAAGTAGAGCCGTAAACTCCGTCTGCAATTGTAAATGGGGCTTCGTAGTATTCTATTGCTTGAAGGAAGGAGAAGTAGAAGCCTAGAAGGATGGTCAGGGCTAAGGATTGGATGGCTTGTTTACGGTGGCCTTCCATGATGCTGTGGTGTGCTCACGTAACTGTAACCCCAGAGGCTAGTAGAACGGCGGTATTTAGCAGTGGCACTTCAAAAGGGTTGAGGGTAGTAATGCCTGTAGGGGGTCAGCAGCCTCCTAGTTCAGGGGTAGGTGCTAGGCTTGCGTGGTAAAAAGCTCAGAAAAACCCTAAAAAGAAGAACACTTCTGAGGTGATGAATAAGATTATACCATACCGCAGGCCTTTTTGGACTGGGGGTGTATGGTGTCCTTGGAATGTTCCTTCCCGAATGATGTCTCGTCATCATTGATATATGGTGAGGAGGAGTAGGACTAAGCCTACGGTCATAAGGGTTGTAGAGTGGAAGTGGAATCAGATTGCTAAGCCGGAGGTTATAAGAAGGGCAGCTACTGCGCCTGTTAGAGGTCAAGGGCTTGGGTCGACTATGTGATATGCGTGTGCTTGATGGGCCATTAGATGTTTTCTTGTAGGTAGAGGCTTAAGAGAAGGACAAAGACGTAGGCTTGAATCATAGCAACGGCCACTTCTAACAGGGATAGTAGTAGCAGGAGGGCTGCTGTTAGGAAGGCCACTGTGGGTATAAGGGGCAGGAGGACGAATGTGGCGGTAGAAATGAGTTGAATTAAGAGGTGGCCTGCTGTGAGGTTAGCGGTGAGTCGGACGCCTAGGGCCAGGGGGCGGATGAATAGGCTGATTGTTTCGATAATAATTAGGACCGGGATTAAAAGGGTTGGGGTGCCTTCTGGGAGGAGGTGGCCTAGTGCATGCGTTGGTTGGTTTCGTATTCCGATAATAATAGTAGCAAGTCATAAAGGGACAGCAAGTGCCATATTAAGCGATAGTTGTGTAGTGGGCGTGAAAGTGTACGGAAGGAGGCCTAGTATGTTAAGCGTAATTAGGAATACTATTAAAGAGGCGAGGAGAAGTGCTCATTTATGGCCGGCTACATTTAGAGGCTGAAAGATTTGTTGCGTAAAGCTGTTAATGAATCAGCCTTGTAGGGTTAATAGGCGGTTGTTAAGTCATCGGGTTGTTGGTTTAGGAAAGAGTGCTCAGGGGAGTGTTAGTGCAACGGCGATTAAGGGAACGCCTAGGAAGACGGGGCTCATAAATTGGTCAAAGAAGCTTAGTATCATGGTCAGTTTCAGGTTTCAGTTTTAGGTTTTTCTGTGCTTTGAGAGGCGGGCTCATTTGGGTAAGTGTGGGCTAGGATTTTGGGAGGGATAATGGTTAGGAATACGAATCAAGAGAAGACAAGAATAAGGAATCAAGGGGCAGGGTTGAGTTGTGGCATTTCGCTAGGGGTGGTTGGGAGTCACCAATCTTTAGCTTAAAAGGCTAACGCTGTGCCCGGTTTAGCTTCTTAGCGAAGCGTCTTCAAGTATAAGAGATGATCAGTTTTCGAAGTGTGTTAGTGGGACTGCTTCAACCACAATTGGTATAAAACTGTGATTTGCACCACAAATTTCAGAGCATTGTCCATAGAATACGCCAGGCCGAGATGCAACAAAGGCTACTTGATTAAGGCGGCCTGGGACTGCATCTATTTTTACGCCCAGGGAGGGGACTGCTCAGGAGTGGAGAACGTCTTCGGCAGAGACTAGCACGCGGATAGGAGATTCAACAGGAATCACTATTCGGTGGTCTGTCTCAAGCAGTCGGAACTGCCCGGGAGTTAAGTCTTGTGTGGGAATTATATAGGAGTCAAACCCAAGGTCTTCGTAGTCTGTGTATTCGTAGCTTCAGTATCATTGATGGCCCATGGCTTTAATTGTGAGATGTGGGTCGTTGATTTCGTCTATAAGATAAAGGATGCGAAGTGACGGTAGGGCAATTAGAATTAAAATTATAGCTGGCAGGACTGTTCAAATAATTTCGATTTCTTGCGAATCTAAGATGAAGCTATTTGTTAATTTAGTGGTTACTATGGCTAAGATAATATAAAGCACAAAGGTGCTAATTAGGAAGATAATTATTAGGGCGTGGTCGTGAAAGTGGAGGAGCTCTTCTATAAGGGGGGAAGCTGCATCTTGAAATCCTAGTTGAGAGGGGTATGCCATTATTCAAGATGCGCGGGGGTCTAACCCACAACTCCATCTTGACAAAATGGTGTTATGTCTAATTTTACTAGCATCTTATTAAAGAAAGTGGCAGAACGGTTATGTGGTTGGCTTGAAACCAATTTATGGGGGTTCAATTCCTCCCTTTCTCGTTAGGGGGTCTTGGGGGTGTCAGTTGAAGATGTTTCGTGGTCTAATCAAGGCTGCTGAATTAAAACAAATGCAGGCTCTTCAAAGGTGTGGTAGGGCGGAGGGCATCCGTGTAGTCATTCTACATTTGTAGAAGTTAGTTCCACCATCAGAACTTCTCGCTTAGCTACAAATGCTTCTCAGATGATATATAAAAACATAATTACGGCTACTAGGGAGACTAGTGATCCTATTGAGGAGATAGTATTTCAAAGGGTGTAGGCGTCTGGGTAGTCAGAATAACGTCGAGGCATGCCGGCTAGTCCTAAGAAGTGTTGTGGGAAGAAAGTAAGGTTTACCCCTACAAATATTACCCCAAAGTGAATTTTTGTTCATGTCTCATGAAGAGTGTATCCGGAAAATAGGGGGAATCAGTGGACAAAGCCTCCTATGATTGCAAATACTGCGCCTATAGAGAGAACATAGTGGAAGTGAGCTACTACATAGTATGTGTCATGCAGGACGATGTCTAAAGAAGAATTGGCCAGGACGATCCCTGTGAGTCCGCCTACAGTGAAAAGGAAAATAAAACCCAGGGCTCAAAGGAGCGGGGTGTCTCATTTTACCGACCCCCCGTGAAGGGTTGCTAGTCAGCTAAAGACTTTGACTCCTGTTGGGATGGCAATAATTATGGTAGCGGATGTAAAATAAGCACGGGTGTCTACGTCCATGCCAACTGTGAACATGTGATGGGCTCAAACAATGAAGCCTAAAAGGCCAATAGCCATTATAGCTCAGACCATGCCTATGTAGCCAAAAGGTTCTTTTTTGCCTGAGTAATATGCAACGATGTGGGAGATCATGCCGAAGCCGGGGAGAATAAGAATGTACACTTCGGGGTGGCCAAAGAATCAGCATAGATGCTGATATAAAATAGGATCTCCCCCTCCTGCAGGGTCGAAGAAAGAGGTATTTAAGTTTCGATCTGTCAGAAGTATGGTGATCCCGGCAGCAAGAACTGGTAGAGACAGGAGAAGAAGGACGGCTGTAATGAGTACAGCTCAGACAAAAAGAGGGGTTTGGTACTGAGAGATTGCAGGGGGCTTCATGTTGATGATGGTTGTAATGAAGTTGATGGCCCCTAAAATTGAGGAGACACCCGCTAGATGCAGGGAGAAAATAGTTAGATCTACGGAGGCTCCGGCATGTGCCAGATTGCTAGATAAGGGAGGGTAAACGGTTCATCCTGTTCCCGCCCCTGCTTCGACTCCAGAAGATGCTAGGAGAAGGAGGAATGATGGGGGAAGAAGTCAAAAGCTCATATTGTTCATTCGAGGGAATGCTATATCGGGCGCACCGATCATTAGAGGGATCAGTCAGTTTCCGAATCCCCCAATCATGATTGGTATTACTATAAAGAAAATTATTACAAAAGCGTGAGCTGTCACAATAACGTTATAGATTTGGTCGTCCCCTAGTAGAGCACCAGGTTGGCTTAGTTCCGCTCGGATGAGTAGGCTTAGAGCAGTCCCTACTATCCCAGCTCAGGCACCAAATACTAGATAGAGGGTGCCGATGTCTTTATGGTTGGTTGAGAAAAATCAACGTGTGATTGCCACAGGTAGGGGTAAGATGGCTGAGTAAGCGGTGGATTGTAGCCCCATATACAGAGGTTTGAGCCCTCTTCTTACCAAGCTCCGGGGTGTTATCATATGAGATTGCAAATCTTAAGAAGCAAGCTAATTACTTGCCGGGGCTTTCCCCCGCCTTTACAAGGTAGGCGGGGGAGGGTAGATGGAAGCTCGCTGGTTTGAGCACTTAGCTGTTAACTAAGAGGTTGTAGGATCGAGGCCTACTCATCTAGGAAGGCTTTAGCTTAATTAAAGTGTTTGTTTTGCATGCAGGAGATGTGGGTTAGTACCCCGCAAGCCTTATCAGGGACTGGGAGATTTTCACTCCCGCTTAGGGCTTTGAAGGCCCTTGGTCTAAGTGTTATCCTAAGTCGCTAAGAGGGTAGGAGGGTTATGATTGTAGGGGTAAGAGGGAGGAGGAGGACTGTTGCGGAAGTAGTGGCGGCGAGGGGGAGCGTGTTCTGTAAGGAAGTGAGGCGTCACGGAACGGTTCCGGGGAGGTTGTTGGGTGAGATCGTAAGGGTTATGGCGTATGAGAGACGGAGGTAGAAGTAAAGGCTGAGAAGAGCTGTAAGTGCTGCTAGGGTGGCTGTTGGCGCTAATTCATGTTTAGTTAGTTCTTGAAGGATAAGTCATTTAGGCATGAAGCCTGTGAGAGGGGGGAGGCCTCCGAGGGAAAGAAGAACTAGAGGGGCTAGTGATGTGAGGGCTGGAGTTTTTGTCCATGAGACGGCAAGCATGTTGATGGTTGTTGCCTTGTTTAGTTTAAAGATTAGGAATGTTGAAAATGTCATGATAAAGTATGTAAGTAGTGTAAGGAGTGTGAGGGAGGGGGCAAGTTGCAGTACTAGGACCATTCAGCCAAGGTGGGCAATTGATGAATAGGCAAGAATTTTTCGTAGCTGGGTTTGGTTTAGCCCGCCTCAGCCTCCAACTAGGGTTGAAAGAAGTCCGAGGATAGTAAGCATTGTGGGGTTGACTGGTTGAACTTGAAGGAGGAGGGCGAAGGGGGCAAGTTTCTGTCACGTAGACAAGATAAGACCTGTGGTGAGGTTTAGCCCTTGGAGTACCTCGGGGAGCCAGGCGTGAAAGGGGGCTAAGCCAATTTTAAGGGCTAGGGCAAGAGTAATCATGGCAATTGGAAGGGGATGTGATATTTGTTGAATCTCTCATTGCCCAGAGAGTCAGGCATTTGTAGTGCTCGCAAATAGGAGTATAGCTGCCGCGGCAGCTTGTGTTAAAAAATACTTGGTTGTGGCTTCTACTGCTCGGGGGTGATGGTGCTGGGCTATTAGAGGGATAATGGCAAGAGTATTGATTTCAAGTCCTATTCAAGCAAGGAGTCAGTGGGAACTTGCGAATGTAATTGTAGTTCCTAGGCCTAGGCCAAATAGCAGGATTGCTAGGATGTATGGATTCATTAGTAAAGGAAGGAGTTTAACCGACATGTTTGGGGTATGGGCCCAAAAGCTTATATTAGCTGACTTTACTAGAAAGTGGTGTAGTGGAAGCACTAAGAGTTTTGATCTCTTCAGGTAGGGTTCGAACCCCTTCTTTCTAGGAGTTGGGAGGACTTTAACCTCCATTGTTCACTCTATCAAAGTGGTCCTTTGCTTCAGGCACAGCTCCTGAGTTATAGTTGGGGTGGTAATCCTGAGAATGCAATGGGGAGTGCTAAATGTCAGATCACTAGGGCCAAGGTTAGTGGGAGAAAGGTTTTTCAAATGAGATGCATAAGTTGATCGTATCGAAATCGGGGGTAGGAGGCACGGACTCAGAGGAATACAACGGAAAGAAGGGCTGCCTTAACTATAATAATTGAGGTGGTGAGTAGAGGAAAGGTGTAGAAGAGGGAGGTTCCTAAGAATAGGATGGCGGAGAGAGTGTTTATAAGGAGGATGTTAGCATACTCCGCTAGGAAGAATAGTGCGAAAGGTCCCCCTGCATATTCAACATTAAAGCCTGAAACTAATTCGGACTCCCCCTCAGTGAGGTCAAAGGGGGCCCGATTTGTCTCTGCTAATGTTGAGATGTATCATATTGCGGCTAGTGGTCAGGCGGGTAGAATTAATCAGATACTTTCTTGAGCTACGCTAAAGGTTTGAAGGGTGAAGCCGCCCGTAAAAATAATAGCGTTTAGAAGGATTAGGCCTATACTTACTTCATAGGAAATTGTTTGAGCGACAGCTCGTAGTGCCCCGATTAGGGCATACTTTGAATTTGAAGCCCAGCCTGCCCCTAGAATAGAATAAACCGCAGGACTAGATAAAGCAAGGATAAATAAGATACCAAGGTTTAAGTCTGCTATGGGAGACGGGAGGGGCATAGGGGTTCACAGGGTCAGGGCCAAGGTTAGGGCTAGTATCGGGGTTGCTAGGAAAAGGACGGGGGACGAAGTTGAAGGGCGAATAGGCTCTTTCATGAAAAGTTTTAACCCGTCTGCAATTGGTTGAAGAAGTCCGTACGGGCCAACGACGTTGGGACCTTTTTGTAGTTGTATGTAGCCGAGTACTTTTCGTTCAACTAGTGTGAGAAGCGCTACGGCTAAGAGGACAAACACAATGAGGATAAGGGGATTTAGGAAAGTTAAGAGAATTGTGGATATCATAGTTAAGGAGGGGATTTGAACCCCTGTAGAAAGGACTTAGATCTTTTGCAGTTGCCGGGCTCTGCCACCTTAACATGCTGTTATCTACAGCATTGGGAAATGCCCTTTTGTCTATTTTAGTTAGCTTCATTAGGTAAGGGTAAGGCGTGCTTTAAGCATGGGCCTTCTCTTTTCGGTCCTTTCGTACTAGAAAAGAACATGTCATAGATAGAAACTGACCTGGATTACTCCGGTCTGAACTCAGATCACGTAAGACTTTAATCGTTGAACAAACGAACCCTTAATAGCGGCTGCACCATTAGGATGTCTTGATCCAACATCGAGGTCGTAAACCCCCTTGTCGATATGGACTCTTGAAGGGGATTGCGCTGTTATCCCTAGGGTAACTCGGTCCGTTGATCGGCTTTGCCGGATCTCATGGTCAGAAATTCTGCGCATTAGAGCTGTGGCTCGTAGTTGTAGGAGTAAGGTGCTCCCAGTCCACGTGGGGGTTTTTTTCTTCCCCGTGGTCGCCCCAACCAAAGACAGGGGAACAGGGGTTCAATAATTACTACTTGTTTAAGGGGGTAGCTGACATGGTCTGTTCTAAAGTCTAAAGCTCCATAGGGTCTTCTCGTCTTATGTTAGAATTCCCGCTTCTGCACGGGAAGATCAATTTCATTGACCGGGGAAAGGAGACAGTTAAGCCCTCGTTGTGCCATTCATACGGGTCCTCATTTAAGGGACAAGTGATTGCGCTACCTTTGCACGGTCAAAATACCGCGGCCGTTAAACCAGGGGTCACAGGGCAGGCGGGACCTCTTATGTGTATTTAGCAAGAGGCGATGTTTTTGGTAAACAGGCGAGGCTTAGGTGTATTTGCCGAGTTCCTTCTTTTCCTTTTGGTCTTTCCTTTTAAGTACACCAGTGTGGGGTTAACGGTAGAATTTTGGATGATTTTCTTGTTTGTTTTTTATCATTCAGTGCCCTCTGTTGTTTGGGGCCGTTAAGTTTCGGTGGGGGGTCCGTTCCGATTTACACATGTGCAAGGAGAGAGGTGGTGTTCTCTGGTTACTCATTTTAGCATAATCACTCCCATGTTACTATGGGACGGCTTGATATGGTTAGGGGGCTAAGATTTATTATCGGGATCGAAGGGGGGAGTATGTTAGAGCTTTAACGCTTTCTAATGGGATGGCTGCTTTTAGGCCCACCCAAACATAGGTGCCTTAAAAATTATGATCTTTACCCTGCTGGAAAAGTTGTATCTTGTCTCAAAGGGGCTGTACCCCCTTTGACTAACTCTTTTATCTTCTTTTACCGGTGGAAGGGCTCTGGTGACCAGAGTGGGGTGAGAAGATAAGAGGCAGAACTTCTATTCGTTTCTCAAGCAACCAGCTATTACCAAGTTCGATAGGTCTGTCACCTCTACTCGAAGCTCTTCCCACTCTTTTGCCACAGAGACGGGTTTACCCTAAATTATAGGTTGTCTTGGAGTAGCTCACTTGGTTTCGGGGGGCCAAACTAAAATGCTTTTTGCTTGGGTATACTTGCTAAATCATGATGCAAAAGGTACGAGGTGTAATCTCTGCTTTCTTTGGCTTTACTGGGTTGTTTCATTTCTCTTTCAGCGTTCCCTTGCGGTACTTTTTCTGTTGCTCTTTGGTTCCTTTTCTGTCGCCCATACTTAGGGGGAAAAATGGTTTGGTTTTTAGTTTTAGTGCATGTGGGGTTATAAATAAGTGTGTGTTGGATGTATTAGTGGGCTAGCTGTTAGGCGTCAGGGCGGTCTGATTTGCACGGACGACTTCTCGGTGTAAGGGAGATGCTTTACTATTTTAGCTACGCTCTGGTTTGTCCAAGTGCACCTTCCGGTACACTTACCATGTTACGACTTGCCTCCCCTTATGTTTACTTAGGTGATTAAATATAAGAGACTTTTTTTCGGGGAGAGTGACGGGCGGTGTGTGCGCGCTTTAGGGCCAATTTCAATGAAACGCTCTATTTTTCATTTACTGCTAAATCCTCCTTCTAATACATATTTCAGTTTATTGTTCGTTTTTCCTGCTTAGGAAATGTAGCCCATTTCTTCCCCTTTCATACGCTACACCTCGACCTGGCGTTTTGGGTCATGCCAATTTTGCTTACTACTAGTCCTTCACAGGGTAAGCTGACGACGGCGGTATATAGGCGGTAAGAACAAGAGAGGGTGAGGTTAAACGGGGGTTATCGGTTCTAGAACAGGCTCCTCTAGGTGGATCTTAAGCACCGCCAAGTCCTTTGGGTTTTAAGCCAGAGCTTGTAGTTCCCGGGCGGATAGCGAGTGTAGTCAGACTATCAAAGTTTAGGGCTGGGCATAGTGGGGTATCTAATCCCAGTTTGTTTCACAGCTTTCGTGGGGTCAGGTATTTTAAAGCCACTTTCGTAGTTGGGCTTCATACCTCCGAGTACGTATAACGGTTTTGGGGGCGTTCGGCTTTAGTTTTATTAGGATTAACTTAACCACTCTTTACGCCGATGACTATCAACTTGGGCCTCTCGTATAACCGCGGTGGCTGGCACGAGTTTTACCGGCCCTCATAGCTGTAACTAAGTCAAGTTTTCACTTATGGCTTAATGTTTATCACTGCTGAGTTCCCTTGGGGGTGTGGCTGAGCAAGGTGTCGTGGGCGATATATAAAATGTGCCTGATACCAGCTCCTTGTTCCCGGGCAGGGGAACTGTGGGGCATTCTCACGGGGGTGCGGATACTTGCATGTGTAAATTTAGCTGGAGATGATAGAAAAGTCAGGACCAAGCCTTTGTGCTTTCGGGACCAGTTTAAGGGCCATCTTAACATCTTCAGTGTTATGCTTTAATTAAGCTACGTGAGC